AGACGATATTCGCCCTCCCCCTACATATTTAATTTCTTCTCCTATACAAAAACCAGCAAGACCTACCCCATTGGTAATTCCATCAATGACACCCTTATCGAAAAACTGCGTTAGTTCGGTTAATCCTCTTATACCCAGGGTAAAGACCCTAGTATAGAAAATATCTATATAACCACGATTATATGACCAACTGTATATCTTTTTTTTTACTTGATCCAAAAAAGACTTTTTCGGACTCTCTTTTACAAGGGAATTTTTAAAATATAAATTCTGAAAAAAAGAATAAGCAGATCCATAGAAGATATATGCTATGAATAGACCAAACATAGCTAGACTTACAGAAGAAATTGCATTAGTGATAAATTCATATGAATTTATGGAAGAATTAGAACTTTCCTGGAAAAAGCTTATTGAGGGAGTTAACCACTTTGATAATATGGTTAACTCCGCTATTCCATTATCCATTACTCCATTATCAAAATGGATTCCTATGGATCCAATGAACAAAGTAAAAAGCAGTAATATAAAAAGAGGGAATAGCATAGTATTTCCCGTTTCATGAGGATAGACAAAAGTGTTTTTAACCCCAAAGGAAGTACTAAAGGACCCTATCCTATTTCTTGTATTACCATGAATTTTGGATATATTTTGTGAAAAAAAAGAAACTCCACTCTTCGTTGTTGATAAAATGAAATCTCTATTCACTCCTTTGGGTATCCTTTTTCCCCATAAGGATATTGAATACAACGAGCCCTCTTTAGTGCTACTGTAATTTTGAAAATGAACACGCAGGTACCCATCAAAAGTAAGTAAATATATCCGAAACATATAAAACGCAGTTAATCCTGCAGTAAAAGAGGCTATTATTCCAAAAAAGGGTGAATACAACCAACTATTACTAAGGATTTCATCTTTGGACCAGAAGCAAGCAAGAGGTGGAATACCACAAAGAGAAAGCGTACCCCATAAAAAAGTCGTTCTTGTAATTGGAACGTATTTTCTTAAACCACCCATAAGAACCATATTCTGACTTTTATCTGGTGAATATCCAACAAGAGGTTCCATTGAATGAATAACGGATCCGGATCCCAAGAACAATAAAGCTTTAGAATAAGCATGAGTGATCAAATGGAATAAAGCAGCTTGATAAGAACCTATACCTAGAGCTAACATCATATAACCCAATTGAGACATTGTAGAATAGGCTAAGCTTCTTTTAATATCTCTCTGAGCAAGAGCTAAAGTAGCTCCTAAGAAGAGTGTTATTGTACCTACTAAAGAAATGAAACTCATTATTAAGGGTAGGGATATGAAAAGAGGAAGAAGTCGAGCTAGAAGAAAAATCCCCGCAGCAACCATAGTTGCTGCGTGTATAAGAGCCGAAATGGGAGTGGGTCCTTCCATAGCATCGGGTAACCATACGTGAAGAGGGAATTGTGCAGATTTTGCAACTGCACCAAGGAATAATAAAAAAGCACACAAAGTAGTAAGTAAGGAATTAATCCCATTATTAGGAATCCAGTTATTAGCTATTTTGAACAAATCCCGAAACTCTAAACTACCTGTTATCCAAAAAAAACCTAAAATTCCTAATAACAGACCAAAATCCCCTACACGATTAGTTACAAAAGCTTTTTGACAAGCACTCGCTGCAATTGGCCGTGTAAACCAAAAGCCTATCAATAAATAGGAACACATTCCCACAAGTTCCCAAAAAAAATAAATTTGTATCAAATTGGAACTAGTAACCAATCCCAACATGGAAGTATTGAAAAAACTTATATAAACAAAAAATCTCAAATATCCTTCATCGTGAGACATATAATCGTCACTATAAATAAGAACGAGGATTCCTACTGTAGTAATTAGTATTAACATAATAGAAGTAAGCGGGTCGATCAAGTATCCAAATTCTAAGGAAAAATCATTATTGACGGTCCAAGACCATAGATATTGATAGATAGAACTTCCATTTATTTGTTGAATAGATAGGTGAACTGAGAATACCATAGCTATACTTAAGAGTAAAACACTAGGAAAAGCCCATATTCGACGAAGATTTTTTGTTGCTGTCGGAATAAGAATAAGTCCAAACCCCATTGACATAATAACTGGAAGTGGGAGAAGAGGGATTACCCATGCATATTGATATGTATGTTCCATAAGAAAAGAAATGGAAATTTTTACTTCAATTTTTTTAGAAAATAAAATTGTTTCCGATTCACCAAACCAATTCTTATCTCTTTCTGAAGGAATAAAAAAAAAAAAAAAGAATAAGACAAAATACTGGAATTCTTCATTTTTCCAAATTTCTCTCATTGAAATAATCAAAAATGAAGAATGGGTTTACTTGGTTAAATTCAAAAAGTTAATCAAATAACTTTGTTACTTAGTTATTATCTAAAGAAGGATATTTATTAAAATATAAAAAAGGATTGAATCATTTTACTTTCTATTCATTTTTTTATTCATTTTTGTATTTCTTTCTATTACAATGAAGGTGAAGCAACTCTCATGTTTCGTAACTGATTGATTGAATTCCAATGAAAACCTATGTTTATAGGAAATTCTCGAATATTCCTTACTTCATATAGAACAGAAATCCTAATGACTAGAATTACCTAAGTTTTATAGAATGTCTTGTTTAAGAGACTAACTATTTTTTTTTGTTTTGATTGGAATTCAATTATGGAATACCATTCTGAACTTAATTAACTATTTGAATTTTCCCTTCCTTTTATCCCCCCATCTTATATGGGGGATAGACCCCCGTACCATATATCTATATATGAATTATACTTGATATATAAATTGATTTAAATAGAAAACCTTTGTATATATTCTATATTATTAAAACAAAATCCAAAATATATATGAAAAATATGCTAAATGAAAAATATGCTAAAAAATTCTTGTCTTATCCGCATTAGAGAAAATGAAATAAAAAAGAATTCAGAATTTCAGTTCAGTATCTAAGTATAAATACTAAGAAAAAGCAGAAAGAAGGATTGATTTGCGGCAATAGATGTCTTTCACATACAACTAGAAAAAAGTAATCTCCTTTTTAAATGGCAGTTCCAAAAAAACGTACTTCGATGTCAAAAAAGCGTATTCGTAAAAATCTTTGGAAGAAAAAGACTTATTTTTCCATAGTACAATCTTATTCTTTAGCAAAATCAAGATCATTTTCCAGCGGCAGCGAGCATCCAAAACCAAAGGGTTTTTCTGGGCAACAAACAAATAATCTGGTTTTGGAATAATTTGAATTGACCTATCCAAAAGAAATTCCAATTATTTAATATGAATAATTCGGATTAATTAATGAATGTACTTTTATGTGTCGAATTCCTCGGTACAATATTCTTAGAACTAACCCCTCTGATATATAGAACAAAAGTTTTTGCTATACTGTGTCCTAAGTATTCTTTTCCTATCAACGAACTTTTCATAATAGAATCCTCATAATAAAATATGAGGATTCTATTATGAAAAGTAGAGTATTCTTGCAATAGGACTTACACCTTCTACCTATCTTATCCAAAATCCACAAATAAATTGGTTTAGGCTTGGTAAATCGTATTAATAAGAGAATAAAGGCTTTCATTCTAGAAATTTTGCTAAAATACAAAATTCTTTGTATTTAATGATGAAATTCTAGAAATTCTAATGGATAGATAGAAAAGGTTTTTTGGATTTTGTCCATTGCATTGAAAGATTTGAAATAATTTCAATGAGAAACTAATTAGAAAAAATTAGTTCTATCTTGCAACTGAGAAAAAACAGTTCCAACTCTTTCAAGCTTTGTTTCTATTGAGCAAAGCAAGAGTTTTTTGTTAAAAAAATCCGCAATGATACTACCAAACGAAGTCTATTTTAATGAAGATTCTAATGTTCCTAAATTCTATGGACTCTCCCAATCTCGACGATTTGCCAGAGAATAACTATTATTCTTTTAAGTTCTCTATTATTTCAAGTTAGCCGCCATGGTGAAATTGGTAGACACGCTGCTCTTAGGAAGCAGTGCTCAAGCATCTCGGTTCGAGTCCGAGTGGCGGCATTCTCGAAAAAGAATACAATAGATTAGAAAATGGATTCAATTCGAAATTTCCAATTTTGTAATGGGACCTTCTCCTTATGCTATTTGCAACTTTAGAACATATACTAACTCATATCTCTTTCTCAACTATTTCAATTGTGATTACGATTCATTTGATAACCTTATTAGTTCGTGAACTTGGGGGATTACATGATTCGTCAGAAAAAGGAATGATAGCAACTTTTTTATCTATAACAGGATTCTTAGTTTCTCGTTGGGCTTCTTCGGGACATTTTCCATTAAGTAATTTATATGAGTCATTGATCTTCCTTTCATGGGCTCTGTATATTCTTCATACGATTCCTAAGATACAGAACTCTAAAAATGATTTAAGCACAATAACTACGCCAAGTACTATTTTAACGCAAGGCTTTGCCACGTCGGGTCTTTTAACTGAAATGCATCAATCCACAATACTAGTACCTGCTCTACAATCTCAGTGGTTAATGATGCATGTCAGTATGATGTTACTAAGCTATGCAACTCTTTTGTGCGGATCCTTATTATCCGCCGCTCTTCTAATCATTAAATTTCGAAAGAATTTCGATTTCTTTTCTAAAAAGAAAAAAAATGTTTTACTTAAAACATTTTTCTTTAGTGAGTTTAATGAGATTGAATATTTCTATGCAAAAAGAAGTGCTTTAAAAAACACCTCTTTTCCTTCATTTTCAAATTATTACAAATATCAATTAACTGAGCGTTTGGATTCTTGGAGTTATCGTGTCATTAGCCTAGGGTTTACCCTTTTAACCATAGGTATTCTTTGTGGAGCAGTATGGGCTAATGAGGCGTGGGGATCCTATTGGAATTGGGATCCTAAGGAAACTTGGGCATTTATTACTTGGACCATATTCGCAATTTATTTACATAGTAGAACAAATCCAAATTGGAAGGGTACGAATTCCGCACTTGTAGCTTCAATAGGATTTCTTATAATTTGGATCTGCTATTTTGGTATCAATCTATTAGGAATAGGTTTACATAGTTATGGTTCATTTACATTACCATCTAAATGATTACATAACATAAAACCTTCATGAAATGAAAGTTTTTCCATTTTTGTTTGATTTGAGAACCCCTTGAACGCCTTCTCAAAGGGTTCTCAAAAATTCGAGATATATCTAATTAGACTTAGACTTTTTTACTTTTTTCTGAATTATTTGGTTTTTCCACTATGGAATATAGAGTATAGAGCGGACTAGTTAAAAAAAAAAAGTCCTATTTAGGATAATAATTGGATAAGAGAGCCTCTACCCTGTCAACGGATAGCGAGAGAACAAAATCTGGATAAATACCAATTCCTATTACTGGTAAAAAGATACAGATTAAAAGAAAGAGTTCTCGCGGTCCAGAATCCACAAAATTTGCGTTTGGAACATGAAATAGCTTGTATCCATAGAACATCTGGCGTAACATAGATAATAAATAAATAGGAGTTAATATCATTCCAATTGCCATTACAAAAGTAATTAGGATTTTTGGCATTAACAGAAATTTGGGACTAGTAATTAGTCCAAAAAATACTACTAATTCTGCAACAAAACCGCTCATTCCTGGTAAGGCAAGAGAAGCCATTGAAAAGCTACTAAACATGGTAAAAATTTTCGGCATTGGGATAGATATCCCCCCCAGTTCTTCGAGATAAACAAGACGCATTCTATCACAAGCCGTTCCCGCCAAGAAAAAAAGTGTAGCACCAATAAATCCATGGGATAGTATTTGTAAAATAGCTCCATTGAGTCCAATGTTGGTTATGGAACCAATTCCTATAATTATGAAACCCATGTGAGATACGGAGGAATAGGCTATTCTTTTTTTGAAATTTCGTTGACCAAGAGAAGTTGAAGCTGCATAGATTATTTGCATCGCTCCTATTATTACCAACCAGGGGGAAAATAGATAATGAGCATGAGGTAACAATTCCATATTGATCCGAATCAATCCGTATGCTCCCATCTTTAATAGGATTCCCGCTAAAAGCATACATGTACTGTAATGCGCTTCCCCATGGGTATCTGGTAACCACGTATGTAGGGGTATAATTGGCAATTTGACAGCATAAGCAATAAGGAAGCCCAAATAAAATAGTATTTCCAATGTTGCAGGGTATGATCGATTAATTAATCTTTCCAAATCTAATCTTGGTTCGTTGGAACCATATAAGCCCATACCTAGAACTCCGATTAAGAAAAAAATGGAACCGCCTGCAGTATACAAAATAAACTTTGTAGCTGAATACAGACGCCTCTTTCCCCCCCACATGGATAAAAGTAAGTAAACAGGAATTAATTCTAACTCCCACATGATAAAAAAAAGTAAAAGGTCTCGCGAAGAAAATAATCCTATTTGACCACTATACATTGCTAGCATCAGGAAATAGAATAATCGCGAATTCCGGGTAACCGGCCAAGCTGCTAAAGTAGCTAAAGTAGTGATAAATCCTGTCAATAAAATAGATCCTAATGAAAGTCCATCGATTCCCAATCTCCAGTGGAAATCAAAGACATCTATCCATTTAGAATCCTCCTTTAATTGGATTAAGGGATCCTCCAATTGGAAATGATAACAGAATGCATAAGTCATTAGAAGGAATTCTAATAAACAAATAGATATAGTATACCACCTAACGATTTTGTTTCCCCTATGAGGTAAAAAGAAAATTAATGAACCTGCAAATATCGGCAAAACAACAAGTATTGTTAACCAAGGAAAATAACTCATGATAAAGTGATAAAGACAAGATACGTTTTGACCAGAAAAGCCCGTGCTCGCTTATTTCGAGCACAGGCTTCTTCGGTAAAGAGGAATCAGACGATTCAAGTGGAGTTTTTTGTAACGTATCAATAAGATAGAGCCATGCTGCGGGTTGTTTCAGGCCCTAAATAAACGCGGACACTTAAAAAATCTGTTGGGCAGGCAGATTCGCATCTCTTACAACCCACACAATCTTCGGTTCTCGGGGCAGAAGCAATTTGCTTGGCTTTACACCCATCCCAGGGTATCATTTCTAATACATCTGTTGGACAAGCTCGTACACATTGAGTGCATCCTATACATGTATCATAAATTTTTACGGAATGTGACATTGGATCTATAAATTTTCCTTTTCAACATAAAAATTTTCGATCTGGTAAAAATGAAATTAGTACTATATGAGTCATATGTATTGTAGGCACCAGACGAAGCAATGGTTTATCCAAACTTCAACAAATAAATAATGCAATATATTTCTTAATCCGTTTGTGAGAAAGCGTGAAAAGAGCCAAGAGACTTGAATTTTGGTCTTCAACAATCATAATTATACGAATTGTACATACGAATTCGAACTAGCCAATAAATTGGCTATCGTGTTTTCAATATAAATTATTGCAATATTCAAATTGCAATATCAATGAATTGCAAAAATTCAATAAGTAAAAAAGAATACTATACAATAACCTACTCAAAAAATAGATATTCTAAAATAATAAAATAATAAGAAAATAGTATTCGATTTCTATTCATCTTAATATTTGAATTTTATATTATCATTATATGTGCGCCTTTGTTTATTTGTTTAGAGGATTCTATGTCTAATTATTCAAAAGTCTAATTATTCAAAAAATTAGATTGATTGATACGAGTTGATTTCCTGTTACGATGGATGGAAGAAAGAATGGATAGTCCAATAGCTGCTTCAGCAGCCGCAAGGGCTATAACAAAAATTGCGAAAATGTCTCCTTTTAATTGGCGACTATCAAATAGATCAGAAAATGTTACGAGATTTAGATTAATTGAATTCAGTATAAGTTCAAGACATATTAGAGCTCTAACCATGTTTCGGCTTGTGATCAATCCATAGATACCAATCGAAAATAAATAGACACTCAAAAAAAGTACATGCTCAAACATCATTAACTAACTCCTTATCAATCTCGATTCATTTCAATATGAGGACAAGAATTGAACCGATTCAATTAATTAGAATAGAACAATTACACAACAAAAGAGAAGAGAAGGTATTTGTTGGCAGTAGATGGGTTTTACTAAATCAAAATTGTGATTCTTTTTTAGTTATTTATTTTAGTTACTTATTTTAGATTTGAAATTCTAAGAATTTTGACTCATTCTAAGTATTTCTTATTGCCGAGCCATAGTAATTGCACCTATTAAAGAAACTAGAAGAATTATAGAAATGAGTTCAAACGGAAGATAAAAATCAGTTGCTAAATGAATCCCAATTTGTTGAACGTTATTTATGAGACCCTGTTCTACTATTTGGTTTGATCTTGTAGTCCAAAGAATTCCATACCATGACGTATCTGGGATAGTAGTCATTAGTGAAAAAAGAATAGTTATACAAACGAGTGAAGTGAACCCATCTCCAATAGTCCAATAATTCTTATTTTTAGACCATTCTGAGCCATCTATGAACATTACGGCAAATATGATCAAGACATTTATGGCTCCCACATAAATAAGAAGTTGTGCGACAGCTACAAAGTAGGAATTCAATAAAATATAGAATAAGGATATACAAATAAGAACTAATCCCAGCGAAAAGGCAGAATAAATTGGGTTGGTAAGTAATACTACTCCTATGCCCCCTAGTAGAAGAAAAAATTCCCCAAATAGCACAAGAATCTCATGTATTGGTCCAGGTAAATCCATTATGGATAAGAATAAATTAATAGTATAAAATTTTTCATGAACTGACTAAAACTAAAAGATTCAAGGAAGGAAAAAGGGATTAGGATATTTTTTGTATATAAGTTGTATAGTTAGAAATCACATCACGAAAATCTACTCTCATTTTAAATCAGGAATAATTTGCAATAAGCAGTAGTTATTCGTTTTTCTTTATAGTTAGTAAAGAACTATTGGATTTTTCTAACAAAAAAGAAAAATCCTAGTAATTAGTAATCGTTCTTGAATTCAAAGATTTTTCTTCCTCTATTTTACTTTGAGTCGAATTCCTAATTGTTTGAATTGTGTAATCTCCCATTATGGAGATTGGTAACCGACTCAAAGCAATTTGATTGTAATTCAATTCATGACGATCATAAGTAGAAAGTTCATATTCTTCAGTCATTGATAAACAGCTTGTCGGACAGTACTCAACACAATTACCACAAAATATACAAACTCCAAAATCAATACTATAATTAAGCAATTGTTTCCTTTTAATATCCTTTTCAAATCTCCAATCCACAAGGGGTAGATCTATCGGGCATACGCGAACACATACTTCACAAGCAATACATTTATCAAATTCAAAGTGGATTCGCCCCCGGAAACGCTCCGATGTAATTGATTTTTCATAAGGGTAGTGAATCGTTATAGGTAAACGATTTGTGTGGGATAAGGTAATTATGAAACTTTGACCAATGTACCTTGCAGCGCGTATTGTTTGTTGACCATAACTCATGAACCCAGTTACCATAGGGAACATATTATAAATATCTATGAAAAAGGTATGTTTCTTTCTCTTGTTTGAGAGAATTTTTGTGTTGAAAATATTCTTATTATTATTGTATTATCTTATTTATAGTGAAACAAGTTGGGAAGAAGTTGTTAATAAGAGATTGCCCAGGGAAATAGGTAAAAGAAATTTCCATCCAAGATTTAATAACTGATCCATTCTCATCCTGGGTAAAGTCCATCTTATTGTGATAGAAATGAAGAGAAATAAATAAGCTTTAGTTAATGTAATAAAGATACCCATTGTCATTTCCAAAATTCCAACCATTTTATTCATTTGGAAAAATCCAAAAAAGGATATATAGGGAATAGATAAATTCCACCCGCCTAAGTAGAGAACTGTTACAAATAAAGAGGAAACTAATAAATTTAGGTAAGAAACAAGATAAAATAAACCATATTTGATACCGGAATATTCGGTTTGATAACCTGCTACTAATTCTTCCTCTGCTTCTGGTAAATCAAAGGGTAATCTTTCACATTCTGCCAAAGAAGAAATTAGAAAAACCAGAAAACCTATAGGCTGACGCCAAAGATTCCATCCAAAAAAACCATATTTTGACTGTGCTTCAACTATATCAACTGTACTTGAACTGTTAGATAATCATAGTCGATGATAACATCACAGTTCCCACCGCTATTCCAAAACCGTACATGAAACCTTAGCTTCATACGGCTTCTCTATGATCAGAAAAAAGGAAAGGGTTGTTTCATTTCGGTATTATCCCCCTGGGCATAGATAGAATTAGGTAAGATAAAATCGATTGGAAAGTCCTAAATTAGACCAAAGGAATTCCGTCTGCTAGAATAAGAAAAAGCGCTTCCGAATTGATCTCGTCCTTTATAATATAATGAGAATTTTTCTTTGTTCAGCAATAACTTAATCTTGGAATAAAACACTCGTTATAGCAATTAATAAATGAAAAGAATTGGGCATTAGTTCATGAGGAATTCTGTATGAATATGAATAGAGGAAGGAAAGAATAAATAAAGATCTTTTTTTGTATTGCATTCCATATCTTTTGTCCTATTCTTCTTTCCCCCGGGAGGGGTACTTAAAAAGAAAAAAGGAATAAAGGGTTAATTCGTTCTTGATAGCCATTTCCTTAACAAGTGAATGGGAACATACTCTGGATCGGAATCCGAAGAAAGTACTACTTGATCATTTCTACCAATTTCAAGTCCTTATTATGATTCCTTTTATGAGGAAAAATCTCTAATGCCTTAGATTTCCTCATTACTAATCCTTTATGTACTTTAGTGTTCCTAACCCCTCACTAACTTTTGATGGATTCCTCTTATGATTATAAGTTATAGTAATAACTAGGATAATGGAATTCCATATCGCGAATCCTTTATTCTTGCCCGCTTCAAGATATGATGACTAATCAAAAAATCTCAACCTTGGGGTAAAGAGTTTACACTGCTTATGTTTACTTCAACTTTTTTCTTGTACGTAGGAAATGAGATTTTTTCTTTTTACTACAAATTAATAAGCTGTTTTGTTTCACTCATATAGCTATCTAGTTTAACTTACCAACCCGAATATAGAATAAGAAAAGGAAGATAAATATTCAATGGATTTTAGAGGAAAAAGATCCTATTTTAACGAATCACACGTAGAGATATTGCTAGCACACAAAAAGTTAATGGTATTTCATAACTAATAGATTGAGCAGCAGCTCGTAGACCGCCTAAAAAAGAATATTTATTATTTGAGCTATATCCTGCCATAAGAAGACCAATAGGAGCAATACTTGAAATGGCAATCCATAAAAAAACACCAATACTAAGATCGGCTAAAACAAAACGATATCCTAAAGGGATAACTAAAAAACTTAATAAAATTGATATGACTGCTATAGAGGGTCCAATGCTAAATAAAGGAATATCTCCTCGGGATGGCAGGATATCCTCCTTAAAAAGGAGCTTAGTTCCATCGGCTATAGCTTGAAGCAGTCCCAGGGGGCCAGCATATTCAGGACCAATACGTTGTTGTATCGATGCGGATATTTCTCTTTCTAACCACACAATTACCAGTACTTCTATTGTGATTCCCAGTAGGAGGGTCAAAATAGGTAGAATCCATATCAGTCCATAGACTTCTTTTAATAATTCCGATTTCGAAAAAGAATTGATAGTTTCTACCTCTACCCTATCTATTATCATTTCAACGATCAACTTCCCCCATAATGATATCTATACTACCTAATATCGTCATGATATCAGCCAATTTCATTTTTTTAACTAGTTGAGGAAGAATTTGCAAATTAATAAAACCAGGTGGACGAATTTTCCATCTCCAGGGGAAAAGACTATCATCTCCTACCAGATAAATTCCTAATTCACCTTTTGGAGCTTCCACTCTTACATAAAGCTCTTGCTTTGACAATTCAAAATTGGGCGAAGGTTTTTTACCAAGAAATCGATATTCAAAATCATTCCATTCGGAATTCTTTGCTTTCTTAAAGCGTCGGACTTCTAAATTCTCATAAGGACCCCCAGGAATTTTCTCTACAGCCTGTTGAATAATTTTGATGGATTCCCTCATTTCACCCATTCGTACTAAATAGCGAGCTAATGAATCCCCTTCTTTTTGCCATTGGATTTTCCAATCAAATTGGTTGTAAGACTCATAAGGATCAACTTTACGAAGATCCCATTGTATTCCAGAAGCTCGTAACATCGGTCCCGATAAGCCCCAATTTACTGCTTCTTCTCCGCTAATAAAACCGACTCCTTCAACTCGTTCTATAAAAATGGGATTCTGTGTAATAAGTTGTTGATATTCAACAACTCCTCGTAAAAAATAATCACAGAAATCTAAACATTTATCGATCCATCCATAAGGTAGATCGGCGGCTACTCCTCCGATGCGAAAGTAATTATGCATCATTCGCATACCTGTAGCAGCTTCAAATAGATCGTATATCAATTCTCTCTC